CTGATCGAAGAAAGACAGACCGCTTTCAGTCTGACTAGTCTTATATTTTTGCTATTACCCGACATCTACGAATAGCAAATGAAAGGCAAGTCTGTCAAAGGCAGAGAATCGGCTCTTGTCTTAATTACCGAATCGCTACCTTTCCAAGAGTCAGGAGAGCCCGGAAAGTGACTGAACGACCTTCTCCCCTAGGGAATTCCCTGTATCAGGTCCGATTCCTACTGACTTTATTCTTTGTTCACTCGACTCGAATTATCTCTCTCTTCTTCAGTCAGATTGGTGCCTTGAGCAGGGAAAACTCCTAAAGAAGTTACCGGGTATGGGATAGATTTCATTTCAGATGCACTTCCATAAAAATCCTCCATTCCGTGAATGCCTTTCCCACTCTTGCCAAAGGGCTTCCATTGGGATTAGTTGAATTAGCTAGATTCAACTAATATAGCTAATTCGATTTGATCCGATCATCTCTTTCAATCACTTCACACCAACCAAAAGAGGCAGTCCCCATCCAACTAAATCTTCGTCAATTAGTACAGCTGGGCAGGTGCCGGGTAGTATTCTTGCTAAGAGAGTGTAGCCATAGCGAAGGCTTTTTGGCATATTCGATCGAAGGAAAGGGACACGTCAACTATACTGAATCTTCAAGAGGGAGCTGGCTTTATTGCATTGGCTTCGAGGCTAGGAAAAGACTTTGATCTTTGCTCATGGCTAGATTGATCGGTCAACAATAAGGATAAAGAAAGCTTTTTTTCTATGAGTCCCGTGACGTCCTCATTGGTCGGATATAGAGTAAAAAAGGCCAATAAAAAATAGAAAGAAAGCCTCTTTATACGAAATGGAAAGAGTGGTCTTCTTTCAAGCAAGCCTAGCCTGCTTTCTTAATGATTGAACCTAAAAGAAGGAAAAGAGCATAGGCCCCTTCGTTCCTTTCATAGGTCGAGATCTCAGCCCTTTGAAAAGACGGAGTCAATGTAGGTGAACCGCAGAACATACTCTCAATCTAGGCTGCCGGCCAAAATTCGTAATAGAAGAAGGCGAGATTATTGGGCCTGATCAAGAATCCCAGGAGCTTTCATTTTATTGACCGCAACATACGTCACTCTCGTGGAGAAGTTCAATGAACCCGCTCTACATTTTCTTTTTTTCTGCCGGTCAAGTCGATTTTGCTAACTAGCTATGAGATAGGATTCTTCGTCGTGGATCCATGCTTTTCTCGTCATGCTTTTTTTCAAGCAAGTCAGGGAAGGAATAAACTTCACTGCAGGGTAAGGCTAGCAGGACAGTTCACTGCTAAGTAATGTGCTCACGAATTGGATATTTGAACCAATATAGCCCTATCTGGGGCGACTTTCCTTTTAGTCGATCGTGAGGGGGGTCCACTCTATCCTACTGCCCTGGTAGAGTGGAATCGAACTAGGCACCCCTTTCGGTTGTAGCAAGTGAGAGGGAAGGAAGCACCTTCTATAAGATAATTTGCTAGGTTATATATATATATAAGAGTCTTGTACTACTTGTCAACTGGTAAGGCTAATGGGTGGACCTTTAAGACTTTGAAGAGAACCCACTAGTTGCAGCCTACAATTCACCGAATAAAGGGAGTCTCACAAGGCGTGGTAGATCAAGGTTTCTAGAGTATATTTCATTGCACACACTAAATCCACTGAAAGTGAAGTAGTGAGAAAGAAGGCACTAACAGGCATTTCAGGGAAGAAGACGAGCAATGAAACTCTCCTCCGGGAATCCATACCAATCATTGAATTAGCTTTTATAGGCCCCCATGTCTCACCAACGATTACTGATTCCTATCTCATCATTGTTTCAAGGGATAAATCAGTCAAGCCAAGGGCGCATTGCGCACAAAATAAGGTGAACGGTACTTTGAACACCCGGTTAGGAGCAGGGTGGGCCACTTCGGCCGGGGCTGTTAGTATATTTCCCCTTTATTGAGATGTGATCCAAGTACCACAACACCGTCTTTGGGGCATAAAGTCGATTTCCCTTCTCTTTCCCCTGGGAGATGTGATCAAAGGACCAAAAACCCATATTGGCTGTTAGACTCGTTCTTCTTGAGTGAAAGTGCTTCCTATCGTTTGTCTGCTTGAAACCTGGCATTGAGTGTGCACCTTGGGAATACTTGAGAAAGGATAACTTATCCGGAAAGGTTTCCAATACGGATTCTGCCGTTGTCGAGCTTCAAAGCGGATGATGATCCCTAATCAGGTCCTAGCTTTTCGATTTCATCTTAAGTTCTGTCCTCGCAAAGATATGAGGGCGTTTTGGTACCCCAGGACGGATACGGATACAGGTGATCCAGATTGAGCATTTTATTTCCTACAATACAAGTTCATCTGCATCGGATTCAGGCGCAGGAACAGGCACACTGGAGCTTGGAATCTTGCTGAAGTGAGCTCTTTAGAAGGTATTTTTTGTTCGAAAATGAGAACCTATAACATTGCCCGAGATGATCCATTGAGTGGGTCGCACTTAATACTTGGATTATCAATGCCTTAAGCGCATTACGGATTTTAGTTCTTGACTAGTTCACTCGCTCTTACCGTTGGTCGTTCACGTCTTTATGTTTGCTGAGGAGGGCCTACGGTTTCTTCAATTCCAATTTGACAGGTTCGCTACTACAGGAGAGGGGGAACCCTTTCTGTCCCCATCCCGCTCTCATTACAGACAGCGCTACGTCTTCAAATCTCTTTCCTTGCCCACTACAAAACCTGAAGTGAAGCTTTAAGTGAACACAGCTCGCTCGCCTTCTGATTATAATCCGTGCTCGCAGTTCCTATCTGCGCCTTCTAGCGTTCAATCGCCACTTTCATTTGACTAGTCCCGGCGAAATATGAGAAAAGTGATGAAAGACCCTTTCTTTTTTTTGCTTGTTCATGTTGTGATCGCAACTTCTTCATGTTGTGATCGCAGCTTCTTTGTCTTGCGATCGCATTAACATGGCGCTGTCTTCTGTTTGATCCTCTCGAGTCGAGCCCAAAAGATCTCATTCAGGATTGGACTGCTTCATCTTGATTTTGAACATGGAATTTCCTCTTCTGAGGTAGCAGAAAGGCGAGAAAGACTCATCTTCGAATTCAAGTCCCGTCCTTGCTTTTCTAAGAAGTTACTATCCCCTCGGGCAAGCATAAGATAAGATTCGTATGAAAGAGATTTCGTTTCACCGTTTGACTCTGAAGCTTGATTTCACACTGACAGGTTTGAAGGAAATTTCATTCACTAACCCTTTCTTACTCCCACTACTTCATCACCTGCGACAGCAGGGACGGATACAGGTACTCGCTTACTTGATTGGCTCAAAACCTTACCTTCTAATCCGCCTGCTTGGGAATTTTATTAAATAAAGAGAACTTACAGGCTTTCCTCAAAGCTAACCATCATTTTGATCCTCAAAAGCATGTTGAATTCTCCGCAGAGAAAGAAAGGGATCAAAAGCAATAAAACCTACGATGTATCCTAAATCTTCCGAAGTAGCAGCAACCGGGAATGAATGCTGACGGTACGGAATGAAACTGAAGTACCCCATCTCTTCTTTCTGCATCCGGTCGGATGGAAGGAACGGGAGCTCAATTGGCCAAGTATTCTTCTACACTGGCTGACCCCAGCTCACTAATAAGAAGTAAGGAATGCCCGGACCCACGGGCTTGACCAAGGCGATTAACGGAAGCTTAATGAAACGAACGGGGAGAAGTGGTCCCGGGACCGGATAGAGGCGAATAAGAATCCAATTCCTTGCCACCAAAGGCACTCACCTCCCTATTTAGTTCCCCCATGTTGGTAAGCCCTGAACTCGAACTAATGTATTCAAAGTCCGAGCCAAGGTGATCAATTGCTAGCTAAGCCCCACCATATTCTTTTTCTTTGTCTCTCTCCCATTCCGGGCACACCTATCCATGTTTTCACTTATCTCCCTCCGCTCTAGGCTCCCAACATTTGCAGCTGCCGATGATCCCTAAACCGCAGAAGCAGGTGGGCGTGGGCCAAACCCAACCTCGTGAGTGAGCCAGCACTCATAAAGACGTAAGTAGAGACAGTGATCCCTCGTCTCCCAGGTCATCTTCTTCTGTTCCCGTTCCCATCCATCCGAAGGGGAGGTGCATTAGCAGCAATTGGAGAATACTGGGGATCTGGTGCCGATAGAAGCCATTAAGCTGAGCTATCCCGGCCCAGTTGCCCATATCTTTATTCCGAATCCAGTCAATCCTTTCCATCAATCGATCAGAGGTAAGCACTAGAGGCGAACTATTCATCTCTTCCAACCGGTCAAATTTCACCTCTTTTGATTCGAATCCCAGGTCTCTTGCTCCTGTGTGGCTACCGAGGGGAGCAAGCCATGAAACTCCAAGATCTAAAGCAGTCTCTGAAACCTATACCGGCGGGTAATAACATTCAACTAGGTCCGATGCCTCTCAATCCGCAGTAGCTGTATCCGAACAAGAGAAAGGGCAAGCTAGGCCCCATTATCTCGATCCATTGAGACAATTCCTTGATTCCGGGTCCGATCCTCCTATTGATCTCGTTTCCGAAGAACCAGCCTTGCTAGGCCCAGGCAATGACGCATCGACTCGATTCGTAAGTCAATCCTTATAGAAAGGAATCCGCTACCGGAGTGCCAGAAAGAACTCCTTCTCCCGGGGATTCCCAATCCCATTACTATGGCTATCCATTATAAGCGAATCTCCTTCTTCCTTTAATGAAATAGATCGGTCTTCCCGCTTAATCAGTACAAGATTCCCGTCCTCGCTTCTTCCGTGGGTGGGTCTAGCGTTTTCCTTCCTCTAGTTCGGAGCAAGAAAGGGGCTTTTCACTCTGCAATAGCAGGAATAGTAATCGAATCACCGGCAATGCTAGAAGCAGCCGAAGTCGTTGCATTAGTGGCATGAGTAATATCAACTGGAGCAGGGAAACTAGAAGGAAGTGGTGATGAAACTGCCATAGTAGGAGCTGCTGGCGGAGGAGTCACAGGGGTGACACGCTCCTCAGTACGCACCACTGGGATGAAAACCATATCATCATAAGAAGTGCCATTAGTAGAACCTGGAGACTGGATAGTAGCAAACGGAAATGAGAATTCATCAAAGATCACATGCCTGGAGATGAAAACACGGCCTGAAGAGGGATCGAGACTGCGATACCCTTTATGGTTGGGGCTATAACCCAAAAATACACATTGGCGAGAACGAGGTTCCAGCTTGTGAGCGGTATAGGGTGCTAAGTGGGGATAGCACGCAAACCCGAATGGTCGTAGGGCCTTGTAATCTGGTAGACGACCAAAAAGAGCTTCAAAAGGAGAACGCCATCCCAAAGTAGGCGTAGGCAACCGGTTTATCAAAAACACAGAAGTGCAAATTCCCTAAAAGAAAGAGGTACAGAGGATGCAATCATTAACGTACGGCCCATCTCAGAAATATGGCGTTCAACCAAACCTGTGGTGTCTTTGGAAAAGAAAAACAAACGATGGTGAAGCACCTACATTGCAACCTCTACTGCCTCTACTAGTCCTTATGTATTGAGCACGCCCTTCCTTCTTGCTATGCTATGAAGAATCCCCTGCAGGCTTTGCTTTGGTCTGCGAATGCTACCTCTTCTACAGCCTTCTCAACGGGTAATGAACCAAACGCAGTGTCTGAACGTGAACAATCTGAGCTGAGATTGCCTCATCCTTCGCGGCTGTCCGCGTTTTTCACTACCTTCCCCGGTCTGTACCTTTGAAAGAATGCTCTGAACCTTATAATGAACTAATTCCTATTTTCAATGAATGCAACTTTGATGCGTTTCGCGCTGAACGTACTGGTAGACATAGCGCACCCATATTTTTCGAAGGTGGGAAGAAAGCTATTCGTGTAGACCAATATGGTCGGTGTTGTATTGACCCAATTGATAAATTTTTGTTCACTAAACAGTAAAAGAAAGCCTAACCCATCTCTTGTTTCCGAAATAGGATCCTAGCTTGGACTGATCTTTGACCCTACTGTTATCGTCCAACAAGCAACGGACTGAGCGCCTAGCGCGAAAGCCGTTGCGCGTTAGCGCATCCGTTTTCTTGCTTCCTTCGCTGCACTTGCTTTTCGATGAATCTAATGGAACAAATACAGGTATATGGAAGAGAGCTGGTAGTGTAGTAAAGTAAAGAAGGGTCAACGACGGAGTGAGTTTAGCTAGTGTCATTATCCCTCCTGCTACTAAGAACCAAACAGAACTTTTTCCAATCCCTCAGAACTGGAACCTTCGATGATACCACGAGACTGGTGTTTCCCATTGGCGATTGCCCCTCGCCCCGGGTATTGATCCGCGACGATAGAGTCTGCAAGCACTGCGGTTGACTACTTGGATTTCCTTCTTCAGTGTCTCGACCCCCTTAGCTCCTGGGTCTTTGACCCCCGTACGCAGCATTCTCGGCGACCCCCTCCCTACTTACTAATACAGGGTGCAAACACTTGGCTACTTCGTCTTGGGAAAGACGATGCAACCTTCCGATCTGAGATTCTTAGCCGGATTGAGGACCCCATTCTACTCTTAGATTGAACCCATCTGGAGGCTCTAGCGGATCAGTGACAGGTGCTCTATCTTTCACCGGCTAGTCAGTCTAGTCATTCATGGACCTCTCTCCCACCCGCAGACCATGTCTCTCGGGGCACGACTGATTCCACTATGTAATCGACTTCGCTGGCTGCAGAAGATTCCTCGGCAGACGCGTCTAAGATCGCTATTAGATCCTTTCTATGATGATCAACCCCTGCCCACACACACGCAACAGTTCATCCCGAGGACGGCTTCTTTCACTTCGCCCGCGTATTCAACCACGTTGCGAGACCCCTCGTTCACAACAACGTTTGGATCAAAACGGTTAGTTGACAGCCCTTTCACGTTGAGTTGGTTTTTTAAAACCTAGTGGTTTGGCACCCCTGTCCACACGCCCATGAGGATCATCTTTTTCGTCTGGTTGAGCAGCTATTTCTACATCAGCAGGTGTTTCTCATCGAGCTGGGTCGACCTTGTCCACATCTTCTTTCATCGGTTCAGTGAACGTTGACCCGTCTTTTGCAGCAATGTTTGAATCAAAATGGGAGCTTGATCGATCTCAAGGGGCCTCGGCCCACCAGAAGTTCCCGCACCTGTGGCCGAAGGAAAGGATACGAATGGAACTACTGAGGCTCTTTCCCTACCAGGAACAACCAAGGGTCACAGTCTGACAATAGGATCGGGCAGGAACCCTGTCCTTTCTAACAACTGCCATTAAGGTCTGGTCTGTCTCTCTCGAAAGCGTTCCTACGGGCACTCTTTCAGCTGTCAAATTGAATTTCATTGGATTGGTTGAGCGATTCCTTATTTTGTTCCTTTTCGTGAGATGGGGAAAGACTACGCGTTTATAAGCCCGAAATAGGGGGCCCTAGGTACACCATCAGCAAAAGGGGCATAGGTAATTCCCATTGACTAAGAGGGGGAAGCGGTTCAAAAGGAAAGCAAGCTGAGCTCGACCTTAAGAGATCGGTTCAGGTCTTTCCTTTCCTCTCGAGTGGATTGCCTCTACTCTATTAGACTTGACCTTCTGAAAGTAGGTAGGCTAGGGAGATGCTCAAACCAGGGCTGTTATGAGAGCCCGGAAAGCTGAACTAATAGTTGCTGTTTGCTATTCCTATTGGGAAGCGGACTAGTCCTGGTAGTCTGTCCCCTCTAGTGATCCTAGCCAGTCCAGTTTCGGCAATGAAGGCCCGCAGCAATCAAGGGAAAGGAGATTATTCCCCACCAACAGCTGTTCGATAGTCCAACCGTAAGGGTTCCGTCCAATCCTGAGCTCTCAACAGGCCTAGCTAGCTGCCTTAGAAGAAGAAATGAAACCGAGGCTCGCACAGCACTAAGAGTAAGTAAGAGAGGGTCCGCAACTCTCGTTGAAAGAGGGATTAGCTATCCGCTTATATCCGATTATCAACTGTGCAACAAGCAGTTCCAGCGCCTTCTGATCGACCTAAACTTAAATAAAGCGAAAGGGACCCACTTCCCACTTCCCTTTCCCCGCCCAAAGAGCGGGCCTCGTTCTTATTGACGATCCCACCGCACAACAAGACTACACCCCCTAAACCCCATTTCACGAGCCTTCACTGCATCCGCTTACGGCTCTATACCCCAACCCAAATCTGGCCCCCGGTCCTTCACTTAAAAATGGGTCACTTCCAAAATGCGTCGAAAATGAATGCTGTCTGCCCCCCTTACGGAAAGATCATTCAAGATACCTTTGAATATCCGGTTCCTATATGGAGAGCTCATTATATCGGTACAAAAGACATCGACCCCTTTCCGTATCGGGTCGAGATCGTTTCCGACAATGCCTTGTTCTTTGCAAAGTTCTTTTACTTTTAAGGCAATCTTCTCCTGGGAGATGCAAGCATTCCTGAAACTTCTCTCCAAAGTTTTATCTTGTTGCAATTCCGCGATATAATCCCGGGGAGGCCTAGCTGAAGGACCAGGCTCAGGCTGCTCCTGGGTCAAAGCCAAGAGAGAAGAATCCCCAGAAGGGCCTGGTGGAGGAGTAGGGGTTGGCGGTTGACTGAACCACCCTTCACCCGACGGAGGATAATAAAATTGAGCCACCGCTCGGGTTAGCTCATCCATCAAGACATAACCCAGTTCTAAGGCGACCTTTGACAGAACAAGACCACCGATGAATTTTCCAATACGGAAGACAATGATTTGTACTCTTTTCGGTACCTTATTCACAAGTGGTAGAGAACATAAGCAATTGAGGACGTTGCATATGTCTAGATACAATAAAAAATAGATATATAACATTCTTTATCCTTCCTTTGACTTGTCTTCTCGGCTGGAATCATAAATGAGTTGGTCCTTTTTACGAATGCAAAGCATTCTTTTCGATCTTGTACTACGGTACACTGAACACCAACCCAATCTCAACGAAAATAAGAAAACAAAGAGCAACAACATCAAAAACTTCCTTTTCTAAAGAGGGAAAGAAAACTCCTCAATGCAGCCTTCTTCTCGTATACGATAACAACCAGACTCTATGCAACTTCCACTTCTGAAGCTTTCGAAAAAGCATGTTATGTATGCGGATCTAATTCCTCTCCCGGGGTACCGCTCCGCACCTTTCTAATGGTTTAATAAAGACTCTTACTTTCCTATTTGGAAAAAGAAGTACCGCTTTATTTAGCTTGAGAAAGGTGCCAATCCTGATTATAGATTGTACGATATTCCAGTCTAGTAAGAAAGAAGATAAAAAGAAAGAAGGGGAAAGAGAAGTCGCCTCTCCCGCAGCAGTTAGCTCTTTTCCCTGAGCAGAGGGTATGAAATAACTTGGGTGCAAAACAATACATAATATTGATAGGCTGGGATGATCATAGCCCCTCCGGCTCATAAGCCAGCTCGTTTTAGAACTCAGACTCTATGTGATAAAGTAACCTTTGGTCTGAACAACTTTTTAGTTTTGAAGGCTCGGTAACTAGCAATTTAGCTTCTTCCAACACTCGGTTTTAAGGCAGCTGCTGCCGTGAGGAATGCTTTATTTACCCAATACTAGCTATTTCGGGTATCACTTCCCAATGTTATTTTACAGGGTTTATAAGATAAGCGCTTTACTTTAGAATACCTCAAAGCCTGAGAGTTATGTTCCAGCGAGTGTTCAGTTTGAAGTACTTCCATTCGCCCCTTATGTTATGGCTCGTCTCGCGCTTAGGAGATAGGAATAGAGAATAGATGTGAGTGTCTGTCCCAACGTTTATTCTTATTTATCAAGCACATTTTTTTCTCACCTATGCCAATAACTGGAGTAAAGGGCCTCGCAATCATCAGGTACATTAGACCAGTGAGTTTAAAGCGTGGGTGCGTCCGGGGTTGGTATTTTTTTGATCACCACGCTACCCTTGGCCATGAGCCTGATAACCCTTTTCGGAGATTGCCAGCTCGTTCTACTCTGGGTAATAGTAAGCGTGAGCAGAAGAGTGATCCTCTATAATAGGCCGAAAACAGAGGGAATAAGGCTCAGTAACGTGGGTACCATGCCGCCCCTCCTTGTATCAATACTTTCATCACGATTCTTTGGCTATATAAAGCCTTGTGAGAGACATTGAAAAGACAACTCGAATAACACAGCCAAATCGTTTACAACAAGAGATCAACCCTGGCAGACAGCCCTGTTCCAACCCGGCAAAAGGCAAATAAAAAGCCCACTAGAATACCAACTGAGGCATCTAACGTCTAGGTAATCTCAGCCATAGGGTTGATGGCTATCTAGATTCCTTCTCTAGATCGAATGCGACATCTGAAAGACTCGCAGAAAAGTGCTTCAGCAACAAACTCTCATCGTGAGCAGTGTCTCCGCTGGCAATTTATAAATTACTAATATGCTGCTCTGCGAGATCTTCACTTCCATCATACAACCGAAACCAGCTAAGGAAGGAGCGAGGCGAGATCCGTTTAGAGTGAGTGGCCTATTACTTTATTAAATATCAGAGTTGGGGTCACTAAGCAAACAAAGACATATCTGGTAACCCACTTAAGTCTTTGTCTTCAATTCCAAACTGGGAAGTTGGAGAACTAGGAAATACTGAATTTAGTTGACTCTGAACTCAATGGGTCTATACCCGGTTCGCTTGGAAATTGTAGAAGTGTGACGACTTTGATGCTTTCTGCCAATTGACTTTCTCGGTCTTTGCTTTGAAAAAGAGCTTTTACTCGAGGAGCTCCTTCTAGCACTAGCAGCGACTCTTGCTAATACCGGCTTTTTCCTCAAATGCGGATAAAGCCATCTCATTCTGTCTTTTTTTTCTTTATCCGAGGTCTTAGCTATCTTTAATCAGGCTAATCTTCTTCCTAAAGATCCCATCCTGCTTAGAAAGATAGCAGCCAGAAAGAGAATGTATAAAAAGCTATGATAGCGGAGTTAAGTGGAGAAGTAAGTAGACTGGACAACTAAGAGGGAGACATTAGTGATTCCCCTCCAATCGATAGCTCAGAAAGAAGGAAAAGGGATTACTTCTTACTCATCTCAGATGCGGCTAATCGACTGATGATCTTATCAACTTACTCGGTATATGGAGAAAGTCATCAACAGACTTGTCTTGACGCTGCTTGGCTTCCGTCAATTCTCTTACGCCTACGCACTAAAGGCAAAAGGATGTTTATCTGTACTTCCTCTATCTTACGTCCTTTGACTTCACTCCGCTACGCACCTTCAAACAGCCTAGTTGTCCTAAGAGCGGATTCATCCCCAGATGGGCAAGGGAAAGCCTAAACCTTACTCCGCCAAGCCCTTCTTGCAAAGACCGGTAATGCCACATCTAAGAGAAGAAAGCATCGAATCCTCTCTTTGCTATAGTTAAGATATCCCCTGCTATATCTGCTGTTGAGAATCCTCTTCCAAGGAAGTCTTCTTTTTTTTCTTTCCCCCCAATCGTCTCTTGCAAGAGATGGGCTTTATAGAATCGGATGGCAAAGAGAAAGACTAACTAACACTCTCCATCCTTTCTTATATTATATACGCTACGCTATTTGCAGTGAAGTGCCTTATGCCGAAAATTGTCTTGCACATAATCGTCTTCATCCCATGCTGCTTGACGGAATGCCTTCTAGAACGAGAGTGAAGAAAGAAGGGCAGAGAATGTCTTTTTTCTCGATAGCCAGTCGCGCATTCTTCCTCTCTTACTTTCCCTTTCGCGGGTAAGTAGATAGTCGGTCCCTTCCCTGGCCCCGCAACCAAGAGTCACTCGTCGAAAGCTTGATTGACCAGGAAGACAAGCAATAGGAAATAAATCCCAATAAGGAAAGCCATTAGCCAGCAGGCAAGTAGTACGGCCAAGACTCTAAATAAGAAGACTCGCCAAAGTCCAGCTTTAAACATCCGGAAAGAAGATCAAGCGAAAGCCCAGCGGCTAGAATTTCTATTGAACCTTTACAGCTACAGTGCCCAGATCGTTACGCCTTTCTTTCCTTTCGGACTAATAAAAGCAACCAAGACTTAGCAATGGCAATGGCGTCCTCTGCAAGCGTAGCAGTTGGTGGAAGGGGAAGAGGAGGTCGTATACGGGCCTTAACCAAATCGAGGTGAAAATAAGCCTATTTAGGGTTAGGTAATGAGGAATTTGAAGTGCTTCACTGAATAAGTGAAGGAATGGGTTCAACTTGGAGATGGAAGTATTGAAAGACAGATCGACCAATGGGATAGCAAAGATCCCGAAAAAGGCTACCATTCCGGCTTTGAAGGGAACGGAGGGAAATAACTCAGAAAGTCAGGGAGCTGCTTGCGCTCAGGGGGAGCTCAGTAACAGGGTCTTCTTTCTGCCTCTGTATTCGCTACTACTTCTTCTTAGCTCTTAGCTAGGGCAATACTCCTAAGAATACTCCCAAGTAAGGGAAGCTCTGACCAGAAGATGGAATCTGTACGGCGGATAGGTGCATCTGTTGAAGGCATTCGAGCCCGCTTGACGGTCCCGTCAAAGCAGTTCTTTTTGGTACATTCCTTTGCCTAACTATTCTAATTATATAGTATATAGTTAGTTATAAGGGAATGAACTGAAGGTTTTAGAAAGATCTTTGAGAATCATCCTTGAGCAGACTGCTCCACAAGAACCCCCCAACCCCCGTATTAGGGCTACGAATCTTTCGTTTTTGGTATCTCTCTCAAGATTATAGGTTCCTTCTGAAGGAATTCTTATCGCTTAGCGCTTGTGCTAAGGAATGGTGGCTTTTTTCGTACTTTTAGCAGCTAGGGAACGAGAGCTACAGCTACCTTGTCTTAGGATAGGAAAGGCAAGGACGGTCCGATTAGGTTTGGGCTTTGGCTTTGGATAAGATGTCCTCAGACTAAGAGAGGCACTTAGAACCATCTCGAGCCTACTTAATTAAATAGCTTACTGCTTTCTAGCCGGCTTTAGGTCCTTGGCTGAGCAGAGGAGGAGAGAGGTGTTGGGGGACAGCCTTCCTCTTGTGGTGTTGTGGAGCGTTATCTGCCTTTACGGGTTCATCCCGCTAAGGAAAAGCTCCGGATTTTGTTTGAGCCTTTCTCCCTACTCTTTAACCGGAATAGCTATAAGTGCGTCGGTTGATGGCGACTTGCCCAGTTAGTAGGTACCCTTCTTCCCTTTCACTTTAGGAAGAAAGCTATTGATTAGAGAACTACCAGCTCCACTGACTCAATAGGCGAGGAATCGCTGGAAAAGGCATGATCACCGGCGATACAATCGAAGGAAGGAACGCCGGAAGAGGTAAAACTTCGCACAGCGTAGGACACAGCAAGACGTCAAAGAGTCAGATCTTACGTCAGCAACAGTGATCAGAGCAGCGAGAACAGCTAGCTGAGAAAGTGGAGTTTACCTATTTGATGCTTCCCCCAGATCTCCAGTCTCTCTCGGAGTAAGCTCCCTTCTGTCAATAAAGAAGTGAGGAATCTCTTAGAATCTCGGTGAAGACAGGCTTCTTTAGCACAGGCAACTCCATCAACTACAACGACGTAGGCGAAAAGAGGCTTTCTTAGCTACCACGTCCGGGCAAGAGCTCGCCGCCTACAAGGCTGATCCGAGGGTACGTGCTGAAGAACAACAAGCTCAAAACAGAGATCGCTGGTTAAAGAATAGGCTCATGACTAGGGAGAGGCTTTCTCTTCTTGACTTCATCTTTGGAGGACAAGTAGCAGCAGCAAGATCCGGTATCTCAAGATGGAAAACCATTGGGAGACCCAGTGTTTCCACCCTTCACTAATCTCGACATGGGAGAAGGAGTCACGGCAGCTCCTATAATAGTTCCGAGTCGGACAGATGAAGGGACCAGCTACATTCACCAGCAGCTCAACAGGACAAATACAGCTACCCATCCACCATACTATGAGTTGCACTACTCATGAGCTCTAGTTGAAAGGCCTATGAAGAAGATCGGTCAATCGGAAGTTTAATGAGAAAAGTAAAGAAGTTGTCCAGTTTTTAGAAGTGCCTAAAGATTGGTGCCTTATTCATGCTGTTGATACTAAAGCTATGAATTAGGCCCCTGGGAAGAACTCAAACCATTGGTTGATCTCTACTATATACATGCAGCTGAGCTGGAATGCATGCCACAAAAATCATTTTTGAATTCCCGCCTTTAGACCACCCTCCTCTATGGTAGCAGACGAGCTACTCGACTCCAAGCTTTCCGCACCTGGTATGAGCGAAAGGACGAACTCCAGGCCAACAAGTGCTTTTCATACCCGGTCGCGTCTCTCTCTTGGCCCGCCCTAGTGTATGGCCTATATAGGGGGCTTGCTTCTTCAGCCCTGGGCTCAGGCTTCTGCTCTGATTCCAGAACATTCTTCACGTAGGTTCTTACGGTACAACACGAGTCAAAGAAAGCCTTACGAGCCGATCTAACAACTAAACTAGGATAAGCCTGACAACCATACCGCTTCGCGCACTCACACCTAATAAACTCTTTGCCGTTAGAGCAATCCTTAGCCTCTGACTATATGATTTCAAGCCATACGCTTTTCTTTTCCTTTTTAAGGGCTTGGGCCGAGCAGAATATACTATAACAACCCTGGCTGGCTACCAGCTGCTTCAAAAGCCAAGTGATTTCCCAATGAAGAACCTCAGGCGTTAGCGCAAGCAAAATGCTTTCTTTTTAAGGGCCTGGTGTACTGTGAGAAAGACTAACTTTCTCTCTAAAAGCTAGTTTTTTTGTGGTGAAATGTCGCCTACTTTTATGGTTTTGGTACAATGGAAAGGTATATATACGATCGACCGAAAGGCTTATAACCAACCCCTGTAATCAATTCAACTATCGTCTGTCTAGTTCGCTCAGACGAACGAACAGGAATGGACTCTACTCAAGACAGAGCGAAGAGAGAGACCACTGCTAGCTTAGGTAGAGAGAGAAATACACTTCTGGCATCCCCGCCCAAGAGCTAGCTTATGGATCTGATATCGATATCGGAAGATCACTTCTTATTGACTTCGATGATTTGCCTGCAGGAGGATCATCGAAGGTTGGAGAAATAGATAGAAAGCTGACTAGAGTAGGGGGTAGAGGGGCTGTGTATATCTATTCCAATCGGGGTGATAGCTCGACTCGGCAAATGGGAGAGAGATCAAATCGCGCGGGAGGGAGGGGGGCTTAACAGCCCACCATCATCTAGATTCAAAGTAAAGGTGTTGTTCGGATATTGATCGTAGCAAGCGTCACTTCCTTCATTGGATGGGTTCAGGCTTGCTTGTCTCGCTCTCATATTGGAAGGCTAGGTAACCCTCTAGGAACTGAATCGCTAGAAAGATCTCTTCTTTCGTTTAAACCAAGTGGGCCCTAAACCAAAGCTTTGATCGCAGCGCTTCCCCCTTATTGTTAGTCCTCTTACCATACACCACTTTTTGAATCTAGCGAAGCCTGCCGCCTTGTGATACACTTTTTCGATTTAGGTTGTAGCGGCTAGCATGCACGTCTAAGCAAGCTGGCCAGCCTATCTTCGGAAGTATTCTTCGAAAGTACTCTACTACATATATATGATATCTTATCTTCTTCGGAGGTACTATTCTATATACATACATATGAGATAAGTGTTACGTAATGACACCAATAAGTAAGGAGTCAACAACCCCATCATAAAGATCGGCGTATAGCCAGCCTTTATGACGATTTCTGATCGGAGGTAGTTTATTCACTTATAACAATAACAAGGCCCTTTCCGGGAAACATCCAAAGTCTTTTTCTTCTATTATAACTCCACTCTGCAAGCCATTTAGCTAAGCTCAGTTCAGGGTCAGTGTGGATGTCTGTCAATGTTCGCAAGGAACTAGCTGAACGCAAACAGTTGAACTTCGCCGTCACTGCTTTCTCACGACTTGGATTTGAACCAATACCTGACACTCCAAGATACTAAAAAACCATCGGGACTTGACGATCCACTCATACCTTTAGGCAGATAAGGCAATAGAGCATACACCCGGGGAATCCAAATATGAAGGGTCGGAACTCGAGGAATGCTTTTATTATGAATATATTTCGTTGAAATCGCTCGGAAAAAGCATGGGAATTAGAACTTATAGTGAGTGTCCACTTCGTTCGTGATCAAATGCGTGACGCACTTCTATATTTCGTGGTCAAGCCAGACCTTTTCCATTTTTATTTGCCTCGGCAAGATCCTCTGATTCGTCCAACCAAAAGCGAAGGGTAGCAGTCAAGCGAACCAAGGGGCAAAGAAAGGGTAAAAAGCCAGTTCCGTGCCTATAGTCATTCCTTTCGCTGGTAGCAATCCGGTCTCCAGTCGGTGGTAGTAAAGGAAGGCTTTCTGTCCAATCAGCGCGGGCAAGCAAGTAGGAGTCCCAATGCTTTCGTCTCAGGCTAGAAACTATAGATTCTCATACGGGATGAGTTTAAGTTTCCTTTTCTTACTTGAGTATTCGCTTCATCTTGACTTAGGAACATGGATTTGACCTCGAGCCGCTCTATTAGAATGGAATTCCAGGGCGCTTATCAACCGCATTTATTCTAGATTGTATACCTGAGTGACTTCTCGACCTTGTGTAAAAGAGATAAGTATTCCTCGCCAATGAATGACTTCTTTGAAGCTAACCTTCCTTCTTCACCAATTAGTTACTTAATATTCTAGAAGTGGAGCACCCTGTATTTACTTAAAAGCTTGTCGGACTCAATCTATATCTATAGCACTAGCTAGCCTGCTTCCTTAAATAAAGCCTTAGTCAAAGAGGGAGTGCCCGATGTGAGTCAAAGAGAGTGGTACAGTCACTACACGTTGTTAGCTGTCCCCAGTGCGTGCCGGCTTCCCTAATCAGAATTCATCCCAATCTTTCTGAAGGAAGTGTTCGAGAATTTCGAAAGAAGAACTGAGAGTGATTGACCTCTCACTCACGGCACACATGCTATATGTGTGATGCCGACACCTAAGAGACTTTGACTCCTCCCTTCGATAAGCTGTCCAACTAAGGGGAAGCATATTGACCTCAATACTCACTCTCCAGTCCACATCTTTTACATATACATATACGAAATGACCCAAATGCAAGCAAAAGACTAAAAGGAAGGGATGAAGGAACCTTCTTGGATACCTGCTTGAAGAGTTCTAAAAGATCAGTCGTCTCCCAAAAGATTGATTCTTGGATAGCTTGTTCTGGACTTCCCTATAGGTTATAGGGGGGTGCCTTTCATTATTATTAGTAAGATGGGGCGCCCCCAGAGGCATTAAAGAATCTTTCTTTCATGGTAAACCCAATCAAAAGGGAAAGGCCCTACTTATGATGGGGGGGTCGAGGTGTCCGTGGTAGGCGATGAATGGAGGAGTCGATCAAGGGGATTCAATGCTTAGTCTTCTATCCCTGCTCTTCCCGGGTTGGTAGATAATTCCTAAACTATTTGGTAAACATAGATCCTAGAGAGCGAGTTGAAGCAGCATCACTAGAAGAAGGAGTTTCTGAGGTTTTTAGACTAAAGGCTTCCGTATCTGTTCTGGTTTATCAAAAGAAAAGGTTTTAAGATATCCGTTCAAAGCCCAGGCGGAACTTTAGGACGGAAAAGCAGGTCAAAACGGACCTATTGATTGACCATAGATGCGAACTCCCACACCCTTAGCCAGTACCAGCGACTAGTCTTCGGGCTACGAGGTATATAGGGCGAGAGCCTGCTAAGGTAAGCCTTAAGCCTACCCGTGTTGAGCCTCATGCATGTACTGAACCTAGGCATAGCCTGCTAAGGAACCCAGTAAATTGCACTACACTCAGTACGCACTTCTTTCTGGGACCGCTTGATTCAGCATACAACAAAGAGTGCAACATCGGACGTGAATCAGGAAGCATACAGCAGCAAGCACACATCTTTGCGGTCTTTCTAACCCTTATTCTATTAAGCCGGTGTCAGCCTTTAGGGTACATCCTACCCTAATCTTGAGTGTTGAACCATAGGTTCGGCACAAGAGGAATCCTTCTTAGACTCGGTTCGCCGTCAGTTTGCAAACCGCAGGTGGGTGCGAACTACTAGAGGCCCGTCCAGGAGGTTAGTCAAAATAGAGAACCTAGAAGGCCTTGATGAATCAGACCCAGAGATCATGGCCAACAACGCCAGTCACCGAGGCACCAGGAACCCTCTCTATGATGGGGACAATGAAGAGTCCACTGGCTCTAACCACCAGCTGAACCCTACAGCCCCGGCAAATCAGCAACTTTATAACGAGGCAGTTAGCCGTCAACTAGCTGAGATTGCCCGGATGCTAGCACAATTGACCTCGCGGGTAGCCATCGGAAATACCCTGGCTGCACCTGCTGCTCCCCTTATTAGATAAGCGTGGTAGATCGATGTAGCTGGCTGTGCCCTTGGCAATGTCGGACCGTTCCCTTCCCTAAGTAGATCAGCCTCGAAAGTAAACACCTTTCGTGCAGCACAACAAGCAAGGCCTGTCCTAATGACTATCACGAATTTCCCTTTGATCGAGGGTCAATCGTTGAGTTACTTAGCCCCTGCCTAGTAGCGGAGGTTGTTTGGTCCATCTTGATGAGAAAAAAACACGAATTGTAAGGTTATATACTCCTAAAATGTTGAAACGAGTGAACCAGTATAGTACCCAGGTGAATCGAGAACTAAAATAATAGGAATTGGTAATGACGAAAGAGTGGTTAAGTTACGCAAGGGCCAATGCTGGAGGAAAAAGTGGAATAGTCTCGACTAGGGCGCGCGGACCTCTCTAGGAATAAGGAGCCAGAACTTTTTTATTGACTGCAGGTGCTGGTTGACCTACAGCTTTTTATAATGATCCATCAAAAGGGTCAACTACCTGCATTCAATGCTTACTACCTTTGACCCTTCTCACATCACCAGGGTTGGAATGAGACAGATCAGAACTGAGAGATATGGACGGAAATGAAATTCTGTAGATCTCGTCTCGTTCAAGATTTCGAAATAGATTACCTGGACATACGCCTGGGTGCCCAACCGGTCGAAGACGACTATCTTTTTGTTTGTATAGTCCAAATGGAACTTAGTAACTCTCGCATCAGAGTAATAGGGAATGGATTAAAAAACAGAAGTGGAGGTAAGGCTGCATGATATGCTCTGCGATGGTTCTTTCTTTTTGGTTTCTCTATTCTATTTTTTATCATACCCTTGACCACAAAAGAAAGAAAAAGCTTAGGGGAAAAAGCAATCTCTATCGACCCCGTCTGCGCTTTTCGGTTGCTACCCAGCCTTGGACAGCTATCCTTGCCCGAAAACGATAAGCTGAAAGTCCTTACTCAACTCTCAGGACAGAATGACAGACCCCTTCGCTACCGACGGTTTAGGCAAGCGCTAATCTAAGGATAGTTGAAATCAATCCCTATAGGGATGAAAAGAGAGCGTCTAAACAGAGTCCTGTGGGGATATAGAAACCCTCTCTTCGACTCTTCTGCTGATCGTAGACCATCCTGTGATTTCAAATCAACAGATTCATTGGAGTAAAGAATTCAAAGAATTAGCGTAGTCAAGCTAAAGAGCCCTATACAGGCCTTCTCTCTGCTCGTCTAGCTTGCGATACTGATTCTTCTATGGTCTTTTCAAAGAGGTTCAAGAAAGGAGTAGGGCAGCTGCATTCTATAATGCTAGGAAGAGTGAAGAGTTAGCTTCTAGCTCTAGCTCTCGGGTGAAAGCCTATTCACTCCTCTCCTTACAGTCAAAGTGCCGGTATAGGAAATCTAATATATACACTGAACTCTCCTCTCCTTATCAGTCGAGCTATTTCAGAACCTTTATCATAATTCTCGATGCTTTGAATAGCTATCCGGATAGCAGAAGTGCAATCATTTGCGAAAGCTCTTTCTTCGCGCTCTTTTGAATCTAAGTTCTATTCGTCCTCGGGCACTCTTCCAAAAACGATCTGATGTCTATATGCTTCACACATGAAATTGGCCTTGGCTAGAATAGCTAATAGGCGGGTAGATTGGTTGTCATACCCCTGTCTTTCCTCTTTCTTACTTCCGAGTTGGTGAGTCACTTGCTAGTGTCGACATAAGCACTTTCTCGGTTATAACTGTGAGTCCTTCTTCCAGCGTAACCATTGGATTCCCAGGAAGAGACGAAAGATACTCGCGAAGAACAGTCAAGTGGATGGAAATAGCATAAATAGAGCCAAGCCTTCTCTAAAAGAAGCAAGTGCAAGTCCCAGGAAAGCAGCTACTAGCTAATGTCAGAGGATCTTTGCTTGATTCGACTTCTGCCTTGATGTGCCTCCTCCTTTTTCAATATGAAATTATAGATTCACTAGGTTGGTCAGTCACACAAAAAGGAGTAGCGAAGGGTTCAGTTGCATTCACTTCTGCGGATACGAGGGAGAACTCGCTATTCCTAATACTAAGACTGCGTCTCTTGCATACACTTACTAAAATGCAGATAATCTTGAATGACCGTCGGGCATTTTCAGGTGGCGAAAGCCCAATGTATTCATTTTTTCTTTGATTCCGCCCGTAGGCGCTAACAAATAAGTAAGAAGCAGGTCCGATAGTGAAGGGAGAACACTTGCTTGGTACAACTCTCATGTGGACGTCCTGCTTGATACAAGCAATCAGTAGAAAATAAGACAATAGGCAGAGGCTATTAGTCAAGCGGGGGATTCCCTTAGGAATTTAGTGAATATGATACCTTCTATTCTATTGATCTGGAATTGGGCCAATACGATTGATAGGTAAGGTAGTCGCCTTTTCAGGTAATGGGCTAGAGGAAGCAAATTCCTCTGTCCACGCACCGATTGAAAAGATTGGAAGGCCGGGTCAGGCAAAAAGAACCTAGATTTATGTTCTAATATAGAGGATAATTACTAAATGCCATAAGATCCCGTGCTATCAGAGATCTAGGTACAAGCTTCCATCCCTACTCCGTCTTAGTAGAAGCTCCAGGCTAATCAACGGCGTAAAGCCAACAAGGAAAAAGAAAAGACCCGCATTAGATAATCCTCGTATATGTTACAGCCATATCCCAAGCAAGACTAATACCTAAAGGTAGTTCTAGCGGATGGAGGGAATAATCTCGAGTTTACTTTGTTTATAGAGTCGGTTAGTTAGAGTTAGAACTCAGAGGCTTTCGGATTGAAGTTAAAATATCGATGTTAGCGGGAAACCAAAGTCGCTAATAGCATAAGTCCGATACTACAACTAGTTGATTCATGCGCATCTACTTCTTTTTCTTTGGCCTTAGGCACAATAAGGCTCACTAAGAAGCCCAACCCTGCTCTGTCAGCTCTATCTGTTGGTGCAGCTCTGTAGTTAGGGTGCCTTAATGCCCAATAAGATAAGGGCCTGCCTGTCTTTCATTACTGGCTCTAGCTAGTAGCTCTAGTTGCGCAATCAAGGGCTGTCGCATTAGTCGCAATAGGTTGATTGTCATAATCCGCCTTAGCAGTTGTGGCAGCTGGTATTCCTGCAGCTAAGTTCGGCTCTCTTCCTCTTCCTTCTCGTTCCTGGTGTGAACTGTTCGGGACTGGCTAAACGGAGACTAAAGGCAGGGCGAATACCGTTGATGTAGAAGTCGCTGATTCGATTTCTTTCTTAGTCGCTAGTCAGGAATTTCTTTACTTTTTATACGAAAACAGGGCCAACGAGGGAGTTTGAGCGATCCCTTCAACAAGGATCTCTCTCTCAATCGGAAAGGAAGATCACAGAGTAGGTTCCGCCCACAGTGCTTAGCCAAGAGTGGACCAGGCCTGATGGCGCGAAGCCGGCAACGGAAGCTATGCCAACTTCTTACTGATTGAGAAAGTGTGTAGTGAGGGATCTTTCTTTTCGTAGGTGATATATCTCATTCTAGTTCGGTTGGTGAGTACGATATCACTCAAGTCGGTCAAGTAGAAGGAAATTCCATGGATTCCACCTTGATATAAGCGCAGGCCTACAGAGAATCAGCTGTTGCAAGCACTCAAATGCTGTTGATTCTTGCTTTCTATCGAATACTACAATAGCCAGTCCCATCAACACGAATAAATAGTCCACCCAGTCCTCCATGAGGAAGCCCAGATCAATCCAACAGTAAGACCGAGATGAGGAAGCCATTTTCCGTATTCCTAGTGGATCCGCATTCGCCTAAGCTCACCTGCTGGCAGCTGCTGCTGATGATGCCAAAGAAATGGAATAGGTACCCGGATGGAGGAGGACACGAGATTCTTATGCGGTTGCCCTCGGGGCTGCTAAATCAGATATTGATGAATGGCTCTACGCTTGAAAGACCGGGTCCTCCCTTCCTGTAGCTGCGAGATGAAAAACAGATATAGCAGCAACCAACTTAAAAAGGTGAGTGCTCGGTTACTCTTCAATAGGCTTTTTGGCCTACTCTTTAGGGTTTTTCAGCAGAGGCTCGATTTCACGTTGACGCTTACTTTTTTGCCGGTTGCTTTTGCGTGTAATGGGAGGAGCGAGAATAACTAGCCTTTGGGGTACTTATTCTCGCTTGGCCAATTCATGGGAGCGTCGATACCAGAAATGAAATAGTCTGCTTTGATAGATCCCAGTGTAGGCGGTTAGAATTATATCGCTACAAGCGAGCTACATA